TGTGCATGGCTTACTTAATAATACTTAAAAATAGAGTTAATAATCGAGATTCCTTGCCGATACTATAATAAAAAAGAAATCTATTCAATGAATAGCAGCATAAGATCCATTGAGTTCTCTTCGCACTCCTTTGTGAAAGAGTAGAATGAGAAAGCTAATGAATCTTAAACCCATTGATAAAAAGAAAAAAAGAGGATAAATACTATAGTTAGTGAATAAAAGAGGGTTTGGGGATAGAGGGACTTGAACCCTCACAACTTATAAAGTCGACGGATTTTCCTTTTACTAGAAATTTCATTGTTGTCAGTATTGACATGTAGAATGGGACTCTCTCTTTATCCTCGTCCGATTAATCCACTTTTTAAAAGATCTCGAAAACTATGAATTGAAGGATTTGATTACTCAATATTCGATTGGAATGGGTTCACAATAATTCTAAAAAAATTCAGAATTTTCTATTTCATAATCATTCCTAATTTCATTCTAAAAAAGAATAAAGAACCTATATTATGATATGGGTTCCGTGATTAATCGTTTGCTATGTCAGTATCTATACGTGTGTATTAGATGTATAAAGCCCTTACTTTCTCTAAATTTAGAGAGAGTTCCACTACCAACACAACGTAATCAACTCGATTCGTTAGAACAGCTTCCATTGAGTCTCTGCACCTATCCTTTTCCTTTGGATTCTAGTTCGAGAACCACTTGTTTTCTCAAAACACGGATTTGGCTCAGGATTGCCCTTTTTTAATTCCAGGGTTTCTCTGAATTTGGAAGTTACCACTTAGCAGGTTTCCATACCAAGGCTCAATACAATCAAGTCCGTAGCGTCTACCGATTTCGCCATATCCCCATTTTCCTTTTCTTTGATTGAGACCTGGATTCCTTGTGTAATTTCATCCATCTCTTAGTTTTTTTTGGAATCGTTGAATTCATTACTCGACGTAGTCTAGCAGTTCGTCTCTATTTGACAGACCCTGCTTATTGCAATTCAGAATTGAATTGATTCTATCGTTGATGTATTTGCAATTCAATCCGAATCAATATATCCCAAAGTTTTTCTCTCCCCCACCCCCCCCCCCCCGCCTTTCTTTTTTAGAGTATTCAAAATCATACTATAACGCTTGATATTCATTCTTTTTTTTTCTAATCAGAATTAGCAATTTCATTTGCTATGATTCCATGTTCTCCTTAGTGAAATATTAATCATTAAATTATTAAGAAATAACAAAAAAAACAAAATATCTCAAAAAATGTCTATAATGATCGAATGAAAATGCCAAGAAATTCGCATTTTCTCCGCATTTTCTCTTTATTATATCTTTCATCATATATATTATTCTTTTCTATGTATTAGATTACTCATCCGAGCCATATCAAATTGAAAATATCTGAAATCAAATTCAATATAGAAATTGGAATAGATTCTATTCCATTAGAAAAATCAATTTGTGAATTAGAGAAATAAAAAGAAAGTTCAAAAATTTCTATAATCCTATTTAAGGATATCCTCCAGTTAAGCATATCAAGTTAACTTTATCTTTATGAAGTTCTAGTATTTTTTTCTAAGTAGAACTTCCAATTTCGAACTAGTTAATAGCTAAGATTAATAATTAAGATCTGACATTTTACGGATTTCCTATACTATACATATTTCTATTTGTTACACTATTTCTGTTATGTAAGCCCACTTAGCTCAGAGGTTAGAGCATCGCATTTGTAATGCGAGGGTCATCGGTTCAAATCCGATAGTCGGCTTTTTTCTATATCGATGTTCCATGAACAAGAATCTCTCTTTTTCTCCGAATTAAATGGAGAATCCAGGATCTATTATGTGGTTCTACCTTACAATTTTGCTAGATACAAAACAATAAAATAAATAATATATATACAAAAAATCCAGATGTTGATGAAATTCCATTTTTTGTGGTACTTTAGTAGATTTTACTCTGTTTATCCTTTAGTTTAATTCAGTTTTAATTTTGATGTTTTCTGTAATGTAAATACAATGAAATTAATTGTGTAAAATGAAATTTCAATAAAATAAACAAGGAGTCTTCATGTCCCGTTATCGAGGACCTCGTTTAAAAAAAATACGCCGTCTGGGAGCTTTACCAGGACTCACTAGAAAAACACCTAAATCCGGAAGTAATCTGAAAAAGAAATTCCATTCTGGGAAAAAAGAGCAATATCGTATTCGTCTTCAAGAAAAACAGAAATTGCGTTTTCATTATGGTCTGACAGAACGACAATTACTTAGATATGTACATATCGCTGGAAAAGCAAAAAGGTCAACAGGTCAGGTTTTACTACAATTACTTGAAATGCGTTTGGATAATATCCTTTTTCGATTGGGTATGGCTTCAACCATTCCTGGGGCCCGGCAATTAGTTAACCATAGACATATTTTAGTTAATGGTCGTATAGTCGATATACCAAGTTTTCGTTGCAAACCCCGAGATATTATTACTACGAAGGATAACCAAAGATCAAAACGTCTGATTCAAAATTCTATTGCTTCATCCGACCCGGGGAAATTGCCAAAGCATTTGACGATTGACACATTGCAATATAAAGGACTAGTTAAAAAAATCCTAGATAGGAAGTGGGTCGGTCTCAAAATAAATGAGTTGTTAGTTGTAGAATATTACTCTCGTCAGACTTGAACTTAACGAAAAAAGGAAAAGTTCATAGAATTTTCTTCCCCTTCCCCTTTCCCCGAACTAAATCGACCTAAGGCCCTTAATTCGTATTTTCCCATTCAACTAGCATAAATGGATTAACCCTAGGATCCTTTTTTCTTTTTTGTTCTTTCCTCTATGTGTATTTTACATACCACAGTAATTTACTATAAAAAATTTCTATTAAATAAAGGTATTATTGCTGGAATAAATTGTTATTTGATTTGATACATTGTGATCGTTAACGTTGATCAATTAAGAGAAACGGAAAGAGAGGGATTCGAACCCTCGGTAAACAAAAGTCTACATAGCAGTTCCAATGCTACGCCTTGAACCGCTCGGCCATCTCTCCTACATAATCTTATTATGGAAAATAAACTAAGTGAATAGCGAGTTTTCCTATTCCTGCAGTACAGGTACAACCACAACGGCTCGGGAGTTCCATGGTTCTATTGGAAAAATTCCTTTTCATCTAAGTGGAAGGATCCAGGATTTTTTTACTAGGAATTCCGCTCCCTCGAAAAGTTTTAGTTTGGGTTTTCCCCAAACCAAGATTGATGCGGCCTCAGGAATTCTTCTTATTCCATAATAAAATAGAGGAACCCTAGAATTCTGTTTGCATAAGGTACGCTACGCCATACAATCGAAATCTAAAAAAGGGTATGAGACAATTAATGACTTTGAAAACGCGAAATAGCTGATGAGAGAAGTTATTGTTGAGAAATAGAAAAGTGGAATGAAATCCAATCTTAGTCAAATATTTCATATCTCTTCTTGTCCAAACAGAAGGAAAAGGAGACAATTTGAGCTGAGCGGAAAATCCATACCTCTCTTATCCATTTAGAGCATATGGATCGATCGATTTATAAGAATCGAATGTGTTTGTTTTTATGTTATTTTGTGAAGAAATGAAAACAATTCTATATAGAATGGGTTGGGAATTATGCCTAGATCCCGTATAAATGGAAATTTCATTGATAAGACCTCTTCAATTGTAGCCAATATTTTATTGCGAATAATTCCGACAACCTCAGGGGAAAAAAGGGCATTTACTTATTATAGAGATGGTGCGATTTGACTCTTTTTTTTGTTTTTTTTAGCCCTACCTACACCTCAGTCTTACGAGAAAGAGAGGGGGTTCGCATAGAGAGAACAAAATTAGTAAAGGAAACCCACGCTTGGGGAAGGTGAGGTGAACTAACAATTCCTTCTGTCGTGTATCCTCGATTGATGCGGCCTCAGATGCTTCAATTGTAGATTTGAGTATTGAGCGAAAGGTTACACCTACAGGATAGGTTTTGTATTACAGGCCAATCCTACTCTACTAGTACCAATAGGTAGCATAGGGGAGAAAAGCACTACACCTAGAAATAGGAATCAACAAGAGAAAAACTTTGTTAGAAATTAGCCCTTTCCTGATCGGTATCAGGGCTGGGAAGAATGGTTGGGATAACAAACAACCATCAGGTTTGTACTTTGGATACCCCTATAACCATCAAAGATCGTTGAAGTGGCTAATTCCTCTAAATAGGAGGCGTTGAGAACAAAGAAATTCTTGGAGCTATCGTTTTCCTCTAGCATTAATAGAATTCATTGGTGTTAAGAAAAACCTCTTGCGGGAAGGTTGGCTAGAGATTTCTTGGAAAAATACCAGCCCCTTTCGGTTCATAATAAGATGGGACTAATTCTATTTTTATTCTATAGATTATTTCGCTTAGTACTATGTACAGAAGGGAGGAGCCGTATGAGATGAAAACCTCATGTACGGTTTTGGAACGGAGATTTTTTGAATAGAATGAACGACCGTAACGGATGTTGGCTCAATCCGAAGGAAATTATGCGGAAGCTTTGCAGAATTATTATGAAGCTACGCGACTAGAAATTGATCCCTATGATCGAAGTTATATACTCTATAATATAGGCCTTATACACACAAGCAATGGAGAGCATACAAAGGCTTTGGAATATTATTTCCGGGCACTAGAACGAAACCCCTTCTTACCGCAAGCTTTTAATAATATGGCCGTGATCTGTCATTACGTGCGACTATCTCCACTATAGAAAGAAGAAAAAAAAAGAAAGGATCAAATTTTCTAGTAAATACTAGAAAAAGGGCTTTCTACATAGGGATCGTCAAAACAACGATTTTGCCCTATCAGCTGTAGGAAGGAAGGACACTTCACGAGAATCAAAATAGGAAGAAAGTATGGCCTATACTACTACTCTATGGATAAAGTTCCCAAATTGATAGAGAAAGCACCGTAAAGATCCATTAGTGAGCGACTGGGTCGATACAACTAAAAAAAACTGCTTACTTAT